TGACTTTACTTGTGTTAATAGAAATCAAAAAATTTTACTTCTTCGGAACAGGTTAAGGTGAAGTAGCAAAAATAGTAAACACTTCCTTTTTCTTTTTCTTTTTAAGCACTTTATTGTTTTAGTTTTATTAAACCTAAAGATTCTTCTCATAAAGATACATGAAATACAGGATTTTCGATTCTGAAAGAATGAAAACGGATACTTAATTCAAAGTGAGTAAGCATCATTACAAAAATTATTAATCGTTATATTGATAAAAGTATAATGATGATTCTATTAATGTAATAGTATTAGAAATGAATGATGCGGAAAGCCGTATTCGATGAAAATCGTATGTACGGTTTGGAGGGAGATTTTCCTAGTACTCGTGGAAACTCAACCCTGCAATACGGAGTAAAAAAGCCAAAATAAATAAGTAATTAATTGTTAGTTTTTACAGGAAGAAAAGAATAGTAAAGAATAATAAAGAATAATTTAACTATTTCTATTGCTATGTCGCGCCGAGGTACTACAGAGAAACAAATCGAAAAACCTGATCCAATTTATCGTAACTGATTGGTTAACTTGTTGGTTAATCGTATCTTGAGGAATGGAAAAAAATCATTGGCTTATCGAATTCTTTATGGAGCCATGAGAAATATTAGACGAGCAACGAAGAAAAATCCATTATCCGTATTACGTCAAGCAGTACGTAGAGTAACTTCTAATGTTACGGTAAAAGCACGACGTGTAGGTGGTTCGACCTATTAAGTCCCCATTGAAATAGAATCTTCACAAGGAAAAGCGCTTGCTATTCGTTGGTTATTAGTGGCATTTAAAAAACGTCCAGGTCGAAATATGGCTTTTAAATTGAGTTACGAATCAATAGATGTTGCTAGGGATAATGGAAATGCTGTGCGTAAAAGAGAGGAAACTCATAGAATGGCAGAGGCTAATAGAGCTTTCGCTCATTTTCGCTAAAGAAGAAGAGGTATGATTTTTTGTAATAAAATTGGATTTATAATATATTCATAGAGTCTTCGATTCTTCGTAAAACAGAAAGATAAAACATGATGCAAGATGTAAGTCCCTCTTTTTCTTCTTTTTATTCTCTTCCTCCTACGAGGAGACTTGCATCACAAGTAGTAGTAATAGTAGTAGTAACAATAGTAATATTAAATTGAAAGAAATATCAATATTGAAGGAGTAGTGTAAAAAAATAATATACAAATCTAGAGAGATTTATAGATGGACAATGAAAAAAATAGAATCATTTTTTTTTGTGATTCTTCTCTGATTAAGTAGGTTGAAGTTTCTTCAAAAATCATCCAAATATTCATTATTTGTCTCTCCTATTCCTATTCAGCATTATATAAAACTGATACTTAATTATTAATTATACCTTAAGAAATTATGAAATTAGATTTTGGTTCATTTTTATCAGATGGAAGTAGTATTTTACCAGAATGTATTTTAATTTCTAGTTTAATTATCATTCTATTGATAGATCTAACCTCTGAAAAAAAGACATATTGGTTATATTTCATTTCATTAACAAGTTTGATCATAAGTATAACTGTCCTGTTATTTCAATTAAAGGAAGAACCTATTTTTAGTTTCTCAGGCAGTTTTCAAACAGACGGTTTTAATGGAATATTCCGAATCTCTATTGCATTTCCGTCACTTCTATGTATTCCCTTATCTATGGAATATATGAAATGTACAAAAATGGCGATTACTGAATCTTTAATTTTTTTGTTAACAGCTACTACAGGAGGAATGTTTTTATGCGGTGCTAATGATTTAATAATAATATTTATTACTCTAGAATGTTTAAGTTTATCCTTCTATTTATTATCCGGATATACTAAGAAAGATGTATGATTCAATGAAGCTGCTATGAAGTATTTACCTATGGGTGGAGCAAGTTCTCCCATTCTGGCTTATGGTTCTTCATGGTTATACGGTTTATCTGGGGGGAAAATCCAACTTCAAGAGATTCTTAATGGTCTTATAAACACACAAATGTATAACTCTACAAGTATTTCGATCGTGCTTATATTTATTATTGCAGGAATCGCATTCAAACTTTCTTTAGTACCTTTTCATCAATGGACTCCTGATGTATATGAAGGAGTGCGATTCATTGTATAACTTTTCGTAGAGAAAGGGAGAGTTATCAAAAAAAGAATTATAGACATCCAGAATGGAAAAACCTGGCATCCTCACTCGGATTGAAACATAACTTTTACCCAAAATTCCTATAGAACCCCTGTTTGAGTGACAGTAGGGTGAAGCAAAGTTAGAAGCAATTCACATAAAAGAGGAATATATTGCGAGTAATTTATTAAGGGTAGTTGCGCAAAGGAAGAGAGAATTGACGCATAAAAAACATATATTTCATATATGCTATTGATTAGTCTTTATCCTTCAAGGACTATGAGTATGACGAAGGAGCATTCGTCAACAGAAAGGAGTATCACCCTAAAATAACTTTTATGTCTATTAAAAATGAATAAAATCAGAAGATTTTCCTGCTCAAATTCAGTTTATTCGGAAAAGAATAATTCGAATGAGTTAGTGCTTCATCAGAAGAATTGCTGATTAGGGATTCCCCGAAAAAGAGAGATTGATTGAATAGAAGAATTTAATACATACATTGGATCATATACGCGAGGAAGGTAATGAAATAGAAATAGTAAAATAATTTTTTTATTACTTAGGAGCCGTGTGAAATAAAAGTTTCACGCACGGTTTTGAATGAGAGAAAAAGTGAGTAATTTTGTTTTTTCGACTTTAACGCCCCTACCTCAGTCATTGCTTTCTTTTCTGTTACTTCAAAAATAGCCGGTTTAGCTTTAGCTACTAGAATCTTCAACACAGTTTTTTTTTCATCACTGAACGAGTGGCATCTAATTCTAGAAATAATAGCTATTCTAAGTATGATCTTAGGTAATTCTATTGCTATAACGCAAACAAGTATGAAACGTATGCTTGCATATTCTTTGATAAGTCAAATTGGATATTTTATGATTGGAGTAATTGCGGGAGACTCTAATGGGTATGCAAGCATGATAACTCACATGCTATTCTACATTCTTATGAATCTAGGAACTTTTGCTTGTATTACATTATTCGGTTTACGCACTGGAACGGACAACATTCGGGATTATGCAGGGTCATATAAAAAAGATCTTCTATTGGCATCTTTTCCTGCTTTATCTTTATTATCCTTAGGAGGTATTCCTCCCTTAGCTGGGTTTTTCGGAAAACCTTACCTCTCTTGGTGTGGGTGGAAAGCGGGTCTATACTTATCAGTCTCCGTAGGACTTTTCACAAGTGTAATCTCTATATATTACTATTTACGAATAGTCAAATTGATTGTGACTAAGGAAAACGAAGAAACAACTTCTTATATTCGGAAGTATAAAACTTCTTTGAATTATTTAGTATCAAAAAGTCCTATTGAATTTAGTATCATTATATGTGTAATAGGATCAACCTCTTCGGGAATAGTGATTAACCCCGTCATTGCTATTGTTGAAAAAACAATATCTCTAAGTAGTTTTATTAATAACTAAAAAATTTATCGATATTAATAAATTTTTCGAATAAATAATAAATAAAAGTTCATTCTTTATTTCCTGTTCCATGAAAAAAAAAATTGACGAAAATTCATTTTA